CATCAAGGAAAGTTGGCTTATAGCGATTATATATATTACATATACCTAGTTTGATCCCACTCTTCTAACAAAACCATTTTCTCTTGAATCTCATTTTTTGTAAACTCTTATCCTCTTTTTATTGAATTTATAATTTAGCATTATCCCACATGGATACAATCAATCTAAATGAGCGAATTTATTAGTCTAAATCATTGCATAGAAATAGAAGTCTTTGGTTGATCTAAGTTCATGTAATTTATTCTTTAATTAATATTTTCTTTTGGTCAATCTTTGAATTGAATAAAACCGACTGAAATGGGAATCGCTTTATAGAACCTAATTTTTTTTACAATTCCCTAATATCGTAATCTTTTTTACTATTCTTCTAGATCTTATATACTTTTTTGTCTATTTATGTGTATATTTCTGTTCACGAAGAAGATTATCTCGAGCAAGGCATAGATTACCTTGCACTAAGCTAAAAAAGACTATTTCGAAACTTAGTCAATGGTGGCCCTCCATGGATTCACCTATATAAGCCGCAGCTAAAGTTGCAAAAATAAGAGCTTGAATACCACTTGTAAATAATCCAAGGAACATGACAGGTATAGGAACCACTAAAGGTACTAAAGAAACAAGAACAACAACTACTAATTCATCCGCTAATATATTTCCAAAAAGTCGAAAGCTAAGTGATAAAGGTTTTGTGAAATCTTCTAAAATGTTAATAGGTAAAAGAATTGGAGTTGGTTGTATATATTTACCGAAATAACCTAATCCTTTTTTGCTAAGGCCCGCATAAAAATATGCTATTGACGTAAGTAAAGCTAAAGCAACGGTAGTATTTATATCATTCGTGGGTGCGGCTAACTCCCCATGAGGTAACTCTATGATTTTCCAAGGTAAAAGCGCCCCTGACCAATTAGAAACAAAAATAAATAGAAACAAAGTTCCAATAAAGGGAACCCATGGACCATATTCCTCTCCAATCTGGGTTTTGCTCACATCTCGAATAAATTCAAGGATATATTCGAAGAAATTCTGACCGTCAGTAGGAATGGTTTGTGGATTCCGAACAGTTACAATGGCTGAACCTAATAAGATAAGAATTACAACCCAAGAAGTAATAAGTACTTGGGCATGGACTTGGAAACCGCCTATTTTCAAATAGAAATGCTGGCCTACTTCCACCCCGGATATTTCATATAACCCCTTTAATGTGTTAATGGAATATGATAGAACATTCATATTGTCCTCTGAAAGAAAGAAAACTTTACAAGAAATTATTTTGATTCAACCGTCTTTTTTTCTACTTGCTCACTTGAATTGTATATTTTATATTTTATATACCAACTAATCACATAATATCCCCAGTTTTTTATCTCTTTTATGAGATTCCGAAATAGTAATGGATTTCGTCAATCTATGGAATTCAAAAAAGAATTTATTTATCTTATTATTAATCAGGGATTTCGTATATAGCTAGAACGCCCTTCACAAATCGCAAATACTAATTTGTTAAGAATTAAGCGGATTGAGGCTATAGCGTCATCATTCGCTGGAATCGAAATATCTGTGAGATCCGGGTCACAGTTTGTATCAATTAAACAAATTGTTGGAATTCCCAAAGTGATACATTCTTGAAGAGCCATATATTCTTCTTGCTGATCAACGATTATTACAATATCGGGTAACCCTGTCATATATTTAATCCCGCCCAAATATGTTTGCAAGTGAAATAACTGTCTCTTTAATCGAGCCGCATCCCCTTTCGGAAGGCGGTTGATTCCCCCTGTCTTTTGTTCCATTCTCAAGTCCCTGAACTTTTGAAGTCTCATTTCTGTAGTGGACCAATTCGTTAAAAGGCCACCTAGCCATTTTTTATTAACATAATGACACCGAGCTCTTATTGCAGCCCGCGCTACTGGATCAGCTGCTTTATTTTTGGTACCAACAATTAAGAATTGTTTTCTCCTACTTGCTGCATCAAAAACTAAATCACACGCTTCTGATAAAAAACGAGCAGTTCTAGTAAGATTTGTAATATGAATACCCTTACGCTTTGCAGAGATATAAGGTGCCATTTTTGGATTCCATTTTCTAGTAGCATGACCAAAATGAACTCCTGTTTCCAACATCTCTTTCAAATTAATGTTCCAATATCTTCTTATCATTTCTCTCCACACTTTCTCTCTTTTTTTTTTCAAAGAAAAAAAAAGAAACGAGATACCCTGAACTAAATAATTGTTCCGATGGAACCTTTTCTTTTCCCGTAATTGGACGTTGATACACGATCCAAGCGATTAATTTCTTTCTATTCTTTATTATCTTTATATTATCTTTATTTATTACTATATTTTATTTATTACTCTATATTATCTTTATTTATTACTTTTATTTATTACTATTAACAAATATTAACAAATCACATGGAAATGTAAGAAATCAAAGGAACACTGACAGTTAAAAGGACGAATCCACTCTTAGGAATCGTTAAATCCTATAAATGATTGTTCTG